ATGCAGCGTTGGTTTTTTTCTACCAATCATAAAGACATTGGTACTCTTTATTTTATTTTTGGTGCCTGAGCAGGGATAGTCGGAACTTCTTTGAGACTGGTAATTCGGGCTGAGTTGGGTCAACCAGGAAGACTTATTGGTGATGATCAGATTTATAATGTCGTTGTTACTGCACATGCTTTTGTAATGATTTTTTTCATGGTTATACCAATTATAATTGGTGGTTTTGGAAATTGGTTAGTCCCTTTAATGTTGGGTGCACCTGATATGGCCTTTCCTCGTATAAATAATATAAGATTTTGAATATTACCTCCATCTTTAACCTTGCTTTTATTCAGAGGAATAGTCGAAAGAGGTGTTGGAACTGGTTGAACGGTTTATCCTCCTTTATCGGGGTCAATTGCACATGCTGGGGCTTCTGTAGATATGGGTATTTTCTCACTTCATTTAGCAGGGGTGTCTTCTATTTTAGGAGCTGTTAATTTTATAACAACAGTGTTAAATATGCGTCCTAGGGGAATAACTATAGACCGAATGCCTCTCTTTGTATGGTCTGTCTTTATTACTGCTGTTCTTCTTTTATTATCCTTACCGGTTCTTGCTGGGGCTATTACAATATTATTAACTGATCGTAATTTAAATACTTCTTTCTTTGATCCTGCAGGAGGTGGGGATCCCGTTTTATATCAGCATTTATTTTGATTTTTCGGTCATCCAGAGGTATATATTTTAATTCTTCCTGCATTTGGTATGATTTCTCATATTGTTAGACAAGAATCTGGTAAAAAAGAGTCTTTTGGAACACTTGGGATAATTTATGCTATACTAGCAATTGGGATTTTAGGATTTGTTGTTTGAGCTCATCATATGTTTACTGTAGGAATGGATGTTGACACACGTGCTTACTTTACTTCTGCTACAATGATTATTGCTGTTCCAACGGGAATTAAGATTTTTAGGTGGTTAGGAACTTTACATGGTACACGAATTAATTATAGGGCATCAATGATGTGGGCATTAGGTTTTATTTTCTTATTCACGGTAGGAGGGTTAACAGGCGTTGTTCTGTCTAATTCCTCTATTGATATTGTATTGCATGATACTTATTATGTTGTCGCTCACTTCCATTATGTATTATCCATGGGGGCTGTCTTTGGTATTTTTGCTGGATTAGCCCACTGGTCTTCATTGTTTACAGGGGTTATAATGAATCAAACTTGGTTGAAAATCCACTTTTTTACTATGTTTGTAGGAGTTAATATTACTTTCTTTCCTCAGCATTTTCTTGGGCTAAATGGGATACCTCGTCGTTATTCTGATTATCCAGATGCTTTTACAACGTGAAATGTAGTTTCATCTATAGGATCTATAGTTTCTTTAGTAGCTGTATTAGGTTTCGTTATAATTGTATGAGAAGGGCTTGTTAGTAAGCGTCCTGTAGTTTTTAATTTATATCTATCAACATCAATTGAGTGGCAACATCCGTATCCTCCCGCTGATCATAGTTATATGGAAATTCCCATAATTTCTAATTGCTAAAATGGCAGATAGATGCGTAAGATTTAGGATCTTATTAGGAAAACGTTATTTCTTTTAGTAACTAAAATGGCAGATAGATGTGTAAGATTTAAGCTCTTATTAGGAAATATTATTTCTTTTAGTAAATGACAACATGAGGTTATCTTGGATTTCAGGATAGAGCTTCTCCTTTAATAGAGCAACTTGCTTTTTTTCATGATCACGCAATAGTGGTTATTATTTTAATTGTAAGTTTTGTGGGTTATATAATGGGATCTCTTTTTGTGAATAAATATATTAATCGTTTTCTTTTAGAAAACCAGAATATTGAAATTGTGTGAACTATTGTTCCTGCTGTAATTCTTGTTTTTATTGCTTTACCTTCTCTTCGGCTTCTTTATCTTTTAGATGAAGTAAATAATCCAAGGGTTACTTTAAAAGCTGTAGGCCATCAATGATATTGAAGATATGAATATTCTGACTTTGTGCAGGTAGAATTTGATTCTTATATAGTTCCTACTGTAGATCTTGCGGACAATGGTTTTCGTTTATTGGACGTTGATAATCGTACTGTTTTACCTATAAATACACAAATTCGTGTTTTAGTAAGGGCTGCTGATGTAATTCATTCTTGGACAGTACCTGCTTTAGGAGTTAAAGCTGATGCTATTCCTGGTCGATTAAATCAGGTTAGTTTTTTAATTAATCGTCCTGGTCTTTTTTATGGTCAATGTTCCGAAATTTGTGGGGCAAATCATAGATTTATACCTATTGTTATTGAAAGAGTTAATGTTGATAGGTTCCTGGGTTGAGTGAGAGCTTTAGCGGAGGAATAAAAAATTCAGTGGCTGAAATATAAGTGTAGGTCTTTTAAACCTAATATGGTGTGTACATCCTGAATTATATGCCTCAAATATCACCTTTAATATGATTAGTATTAATAATAATGGTAGTAGTAATTTATTCTTTTTTTATAGCCGTGAATTATTTTGCTTACCAAACTTCATGTGTTGAAAGAACTGAATTTACTAAAAAATCTCATCAAAAAACTTGACAATGATAAGAAGTCTTTTTTCTGTTTTTGATCCTTGTTCTGGAATTTTTAATTTACCATTAAATTGATTATCTACTTTACTTGGTTTGGTCTTTTTACCTTATATGTATTGGTCTTCACCAACTCGGTGGGTTTTAATCTGAAATAAGATTACTTCTACTTTATATTTGGAATTTCAAGTTCTATTGGGTGTTAAGTTTTCTAATTTTATTTTAATATTTGTTTCTTTGTTTGGATTTATTGTTTTTAATAATTTTCTAGGATTATTTCCTTATGTTTTCACTAGAACTAGACATCTAGTAGTTACCTTATCTTTATCTTTACCTTTGTGATTAGGCTATATAGTGTTTGGTTGAATTAATCATACGCAGCATATGTTTGCTCATCTAGTTCCTAATGGGACTCCATCAGTCCTTATGCCTTTTATGGTTTTAATTGAAACCATTAGAAATGTAATTCGTCCTGGTACTCTTGCTGTTCGTTTATGTGCCAATATAATTGCTGGACATCTGCTGTTGAGGTTAATGGGCGGAGCTGGTGTAGGTATAGGAACAGTATTAACTTTCTTCTTAGTGATGTCGCAAATCTTACTTTTATTGTTAGAATCTGCTGTTGCTGTTATTCAGTCTTATGTTTTTGCCATTCTTAGAACACTGTATGCTAGTGAAGTCGTTTAATTTTTTTAGTATAAATAGTACAGTAGATTTCCAATCTGAAGGTCTAAATAGATTTAGAAAAAATAGCAGTTCTTTAGTATAAATAAGTACCTCTGGTTTACACTCAGAAAGATCAATAATTTGGAAGAACTTATTTATGTTTTATTTTTAACTATCGTTTTAACTTTATTAATTAGAGTAATTGTCATGGTGTTAGCTTCCTTTCTTTCTAAAAAAACTATCATAGATCGAGAAAAAAATTCTCCCTATGAGTGTGGATTTGATCCTAAGGGATCAGGACGGTTGCCGTTTTCTTTACGATTTTTTTTAATTGCTGTAATTTTTTTAATTTTTGATGTTGAAATTACATTACTCATACCTTTAGTTTGTGTTGTAAATATAGTTGATCTATACTCTTGGTGTCTAAGGGGGTTGTTTTTTTTGTTGATTCTTTTGTTGGGGCTTTATTATGAATGAAAAGAAGGAGCATTAGAATGAGCTAGTTAGAAACTAATGACATCACATGGACATCATGGTTATCATCTTGTTGATATAAGACCTTGACCTTTAACAGGTTCTATTAGTGCTATAATACTTACTACCGGGTTGGTAAAATGATTTCATCATTTTAATCCAGATTTATTATTTTTAGGAGTATTTGCTACTTTGTTAACTATAGTGCAATGATGACGAGATGTAGTTCGAGAAGGAACTTATCAAGGCCTTCATACTAGATTAGTGGTGAAAGGTTTACGATGAGGAATAATTTTATTTATTGCTTCAGAAGTATTGTTTTTCTTTTCTTTTTTTTGAGCTTTTTTTCATAGAAGGTTAGCACCTGCTGTAGAAATTGGAGTAACTTGACCTCCACAAGGAATTGTACCATTTAATCCCTTCCAAATTCCTTTACTTAATACTACTATTTTATTGTCTTCTGGGGCTACCGTAACGTGAGCTCATCATGCAATCATGGAAGGAAACCAAACTCAATCTGTTCAAAGATTAGGGTTGACTATTCTTTTAGGATTTTATTTTACTTTTTTACAAGCTTACGAATATTTAGAAGCTTCTTTTACTATTGCAGATTCTGTTTATGGATCAACTTTTTTTGTTGCTACTGGATTTCATGGGTTGCATGTAATTATTGGTAGGTTATTTCTATTTGTTTGTTGAATTCGTTTATATAATTGCCATTTTTCCCCATCTCACCATTTTGGTTTTGAAGCAGCTGCTTGGTATTGACATTTTGTAGATGTAGTATGACTTTTTTTGTATGTTTTTATTTATTGATGAGGTAGATAAAGAGTAGTATTTCTAAAAAAGAATATATGATTTGCAATTATAAGATGTAAAATAATTACCTACTTTAATTAGAAAGTAAAGTGTTACATTTAGTTTCGGCCTAAAAGTTTGGCCATAATGGTCTCTAATTTTAGAAGAAGCCAAAAAAGCGGCAAGTCATTGTTAATGATAGAAATGAGTTAATGCTCCTTCTGAAGAAGTATCTGGGTGAAATCTGGGCTTCTAACCTTTGATTTAAGTGGTTTAACTCCATTTATACTTTGTTCTTTTAGTGTAAGCATATAACATATTACATTTTCGTTGTAAAGATAAAGAAACTTTAAAGAATATTTATAGATAAAAAAAATCACTTTTACATCTTCAGTGTACTATTCTAAATTTGAATTATATAAATTATGTTTTTAAAAGAATAATAAAGGCAATTCAAAGGAAAAATCTGAATATAAATACTTTAATTGTATTTTCTTGAGCTAATTGAACTTTTTTTCTAGAAATTATTAAACTGTCGAAAATTCCTTGAGCACCTAAGAGCTCTCTTCATCCTTTATCAAGTGAGTGTTGAAACTCGTTCCCAGTTTGTAAAAAAGGCTTTCCTAGGGAAAATCCTGAAATCCAAGGTAGAAACCATATTCTTCCTATAAAATGAATGATGGCTGGAATTTTAAAAAGAGGGGTGTTAGTTATGTTTGTTGTTATACTGTACCCAAAAATAGCTCTTAAGATAATAATAAAAATAGGTAACATTTTTAGAGTTAAAGGTAAACAAATTATATGTGGTTCAGGGAAAATTAATCATAGTAAAGAACATCCTCTTGCTAATGATGCAAACCTTAATATTAATATTGGGTACGTTATATCTTTTGCATTATCAAAAGGATTGGAAAAAGTTCTCAATTTAAAAGTAGAAGAAATTCTAAAGAAAAATAATCGTGCTGAGTACGATACAGTGAGCGCGGTTGCAAACACTAGTAAAAAAAAGATAATTGAATTAATATTTGAAGAAAAAGCTATTTCTAGGATTAAATCTTTTGAATAAAATCCCGCTAAGAAGGGAAAACCACATAGAGCTATATTTGCGGAGTTGAAACATATAACTGTTAGAGGTATAAATTTGCTAGTTCTTCCTATAGTGCGAATATCTTGGTATTCTTTTATATTATGAATTATGACTCCTGCACATAAAAATAAAAGTGCTTTAAATAAAGCGTGAGTCAAAAGGTGAAAAAAAGCTAAAAATGGAAATCCTATCGCTAATGTTGTAATTATAACTCCTAGTTGTCTTAAAGTTGATAAAGCAATAATTTTTTTAAGATCATATTCAAAGTTAGCACCTAATCCTGCTATAAATATAGTTAAAGATGCAATTAATAACAATGTAGGTTGGGTCGAAGAGTTAATGAGTGCAGGTCTAAATCGAATTAAAAGATAAACACCTGCTGTTACAAGTGTAGAAGAATGAACCAATGCTGAGACTGGGGTAGGAGCAGCTATCGCTGCTGGTAATCAAGCTGAAAATGGTATTTGTGCTCTTTTTGTTATTGCTGCAACAATTACTAAAGATAAAAGAAGAAATCTTTCATCAGAAAATGTATTAACGTAATGGTAAAAGTTTCAACTTCCAAAGTGAAATATAATAGTAATTCTTATTAAAATGGCTACATCTCCAATTCGGTTAGATAGTACTGTAATTATTCCTGCATTTGCTGATTTTTCATTTTGGTAAAAAATAACCAAGACATAAGAAACTAGACCTAAGCCATCTCATCCTAGTAAAATACTAATTAGATTTGGTCTACAGATTATAAGTCTTATTGATAACACAAATATTAAAACTAAGTATAAAAATCGCTCTGTATGAGGGTGTCCATGTATATATTCTTTTCTGTAAAAAAGAACTATTGCTGAAATAAAAGATACAAATCTTAAAAATAAACATGATATTCAATCTAGTACAACTACAAATTCAATAAAAGAAGAATTAATTGTTCTGAGGTCTCATTCTAATACGATAGCAGAATTATTTAATATAAGTTGGATAGATTTTCATAGCCTTGATATTCTTACTATTATAAGAAAAACTATCCTTGTAATTCTAAGATGAAGATTTCATAACATTATTTTAAGTGGTTTACCACATTTCCAGAGCCACATGCTGGCGTTTTAAATTAAACTATAAAAATTAAAAGACTCTTAAAAATGATCTTTTTAAAATTAAAATATTTAATGGAGCTCAGTGTAAGAAAAGAGTTAAAAATTCTTGTGTTTTTCCTGAAAAAAAAGAAAACATTGAATTAAAAAATACACCATGTTGAGAAGATGTATATAAAAAAATTGTATAAGAAGCTCTAAAAAAAGATAAGAGCACTAAACTTCAAATGGAAATTTTATTTCAAGTTATCACACTTGATAATAGATTAATTTCACCTAAGAGATTAATTGTAGGAGGCGCTGCTATATTTCCTACACTAAGTAAGAATCACCAAAATCTTATCCTGGGTATAATAGCCATTAAACCTTTATTAATTAGTAATCTTCGAGTAGAAGTCCGACTGTAAACTACATTTGCTAGGTAAAACAATCCTGAGGAACATAATCCATGTCCCACCATAATAGTAAGTCTACCTGAAAGTCCTCAAGTATTATAAAGCATTAAACCAGCTAAGACTAATCCTATATGAGCAACTGAAGAGTAAGCAATAAGGGATTTTATGTCTGTTTGTCGTAAACATATAATTCTCACTACAGTTCCTCCTACAACTCCAATTCTAATTCATAATCATGTTATACTTTTGTTAATTTTTATAAAAAACGGTAAAATTCGAATTAAACCATAACCACCTAACTTTAGTAAAACTCCTGCTAATATTATTGATCCGGCAACTGGGGCTTCAACGTGTGCTTTAGGTAACCATAAATGGGCAAAAAATATTGGCAATTTTACTAAAAAGGCCAATACCCTTGCCAAGTATCAGATTATAGCTGTGAAATCGGAAGATACTGATTTGGAAAGAAGGTTAATTGTAAGGGTACCTCTGGATTGATAAAATCTTAAGAAAGACACTAAAAGAGGTAAAGAAGCTAAAAGAGTGTAGAATAATATATAAACACCTGCTTGGATTCGTTCTGGTTGGTATCCTCATCCAATAATCAAAATAAGAGTTGGAATAAGAGATCTTTCAAAAGAAATATAAAACAATAATAGATCTCAAGATGAAAATGTTAATACAAGTAGTAAACATAAAATTGTTGAGGTTGTTGCAAATAAAAAAGGAGATTGATTTTTTTGAACTACTCTTTGTCTTGCATACATAATTAATACTATAATTCAAAGCCTTAGGAGAATTATGATGTAACTAATTCTGTCTGTTGCTAGGCCAGATCTTAGATTAAATAAAAAAAAGTGATGATTGGCTTTGATTATCCAAAAAAATCTTAGTAAAATAGATAAGTTTAATAGTAGAGCTCAGTTTGAGGCAAGAGGAATCAATAAAACTAAAAATATGATGTATTTTAACATTGTAAGGAGTTAAAAATATTAAAGTAATCATTACCATGAGTTCGTACAATTGAAACTATAAGAGCTAGTCCTAAAGCTCCTTCACAGGCAACTAAAGTTAAGAAAAAAAGTACTAAATAAATCTCATATGAGATTTCTGAAAATAATAAAGTTAATAATCAGAAAATTCTTAACATTACGAATTCTAGTCTTAAAAGTGTATTAAGAAGATGTTTGTGGGTTGCCGAAAATGCAATTAATCCACATAAAATTCTAAAAAGAGGGAAAATCAAAAATAGTAAAGAAATTTTTAACATTAGTTTTAATAGTTTAAAAAAAACCTTGGTCTTGTAAATCAAAATTGAAGAAATCTTCTTAAAACTTTCAGGGAAGAATCATGAGAAACATCTTTAACTTCCAAAGTTAATATTTTAATAAACTATTCTCTGATTATTTTATTATTATTTTTTCCTGTTATAATATTTTTTAGATTATTATTTATACGAATGCGGCATCCTTTATCAATAGGGCTAGTTTTATTATTACAAACATGCTTAGTTTGTCTTTCTTCTGGTCTTTTATCTTTATCTTATTGATTTTCATATATTCTTTTTTTAGTTTTCTTAGGAGGAATATTGGTATTATTTATTTATGTTGCATCTCTGGCTCCAAATGAGCCTTTTCAGCTTAAGTTAGAAACAACAGTATTTTTGTTGTTTTCTTTATTTATGGTTTTTTTGATTTTAGTGGTAGATATAATATGAATTCCTACTCCTGTTAATGTTATTAGTTCTGGGTTGGAGACTGGCCTTGGTGATTTATCATACGTGAGAACCATTTATTCTGACTCTGTAATAAATTTCACATTATTTATTGTTTTATATTTGCTTTTAACTCTTTTTGTTGTTGTTGAAATTACTGGGAGTTATTTTGGGCCTCTACGTTTTATAACTTATGACAATACCTATTCGAAAATCACATCCTCTTTTAAAGATTGCAAATGGGGCTTTGGTGGATATACCTATTCCTAGGAATATTTCTATTTTTTGAAATTTTGGTTCTCTTTTAGGATTATGTTTAATCGTGCAAATTTTAACTGGATTATTCCTGGCTATACATTATACGGCCAGTGTTGATTTAGCATTTTCTAGTGTAGCACATATTTGCCGGGACGTCAACTATGGTTGACTATTACGAACTTTACATGCCAATGGGGCTTCTTTCTTTTTTATTTGTTTATATATGCACATTGGTCGTGGTATATATTATGGATCTTATATAATTTTTCATGCTTGAAGAGTTGGTGTAATTATATTGTTTATAGTAATAGCAACAGCTTTTTTAGGGTATGTTCTTCCTTGGGGGCAGATGTCTTTTTGAGGTGCTACTGTAATTACTAATTTATTTTCTGCTGTGCCTTATGTTGGGGTAGATTTAGTCCAATGAATTTGAGGTGGATTTGCAGTAGATAATGCTACTTTAACTCGTTTTTTTACATTTCACTTTGTGTTACCTTTTTTAGTAGCAGCTGCTACTATGGTACACATTTTATTTCTCCATCAAACTGGGGCCAATAATCCTCTTGGTGTAAAAAGAGATGTAGATAAAGTTCCTTTCCATCCTTATTTTACTTATAAAGACATTGTAGGTTTTGTAGTGGTATTGTTATTCTTGATTATATTGACTCTTTTGTATCCTTATATACTAGGGGATCCTGATAATTTTGTTCCTGCTAATCCTTTGGTAACTCCTGCTCACATTCAACCAGAGTGATATTTTTTATTTGCATATGCTATTTTACGTTCTATTCCTAATAAATTAGGCGGGGTTATTGCTCTTGTTTTATCTGTTGCTATTTTATTTATTTTACCTTTCACTCATGTTTCTAATTTTCGTAGATTAAATTTTTATCCTTTAAATCAAATTTTATTTTGGACATTTATTAATATTGTTATCCTTTTAACTTGAATTGGAGCACGTCCTGTCGAAGATCCTTATGTTCTAACAGGTCAGATTTTAACTGTGGCTTATTTTGCTTATTATATTTTAAATCCTTTATTGCTTGTAATTTGAGATAAAATTTTATCTTGGTTATTTAGTTTAAGAAAAAACTTATGTTTTGAAAGCATACTATAGAGACATTCTCTAATAACCGTTTATTATTTTAAGAATGATTAAAATTCTCAGCAAAAAAACAATATTTTAATTGCTATAAAAAAGATCAGAAAATTCAGAGCAACTGGCAAGAATCTTTTTCAGGCCAGAAATATTAGTTTATCATAACGCAATCGAGGTAGTGTACCTCGAACTCAAACGAAAACAAACACAATAGATGAAAGCTTAATGTAAAATCTAAATGAATCGGGGTTTCTTCCTAAAAAAAGAATTGTAAACAAGGCTCTTATAAATAAGATTCTAGCGTATTCTGCTATAAAAATTAATGCAAAACCTCCTCTCCTGTATTCTGTATTAAACCCTGAGACTAATTCAGATTCTCCTTCTGCAAAATCAAAAGGAGTACGGTTGGTTTCTGCAAGTGAGGAAGCCAACCAAAGAATTGCAAGTGGGAATATAAATCATAACAGTCAAACTTTTTCTTGAAACAAGTTAAAAGAAATAATATCAAAAGAGTTTACAATAAACACAGATGAGAGAAGAATTAAAGCTAATCTTACTTCATATGAAATAGTTTGAGCTACGGCTCGTAAGCTTCCTAATAAAGAATATTTAGAGTTCGAAGATCATCCTGCACTTATCGTAGAATATACTCCTAGTCTTAAACAACACAGGAAAAATAATACTCTTATGTTAAAATTTTCTAGTCCTAAAAAAAAAGGTATAGTTCTTCAAACAATAAGAGATGTAAAAAGTCTGAAAACTGGTGATAAATAGTAAGGTAAAAAATTAGACAAAGTTGGTACTGTTTGTTCCTTAGTAAAAAGTTTTAAAGCATCTGCAAATGGCTGTAAAAGTCCTATAATACCAACTTTATTAGGGCCTTTACGAATCTGAATGTACCCTAAAATTTTTCGTTCTAATAAAGTCACGAAAGCAACTCTAATAAGGACACAGATAATAAGGATAATATAATTGAGTAGTATAATAAAAAAAATTAATTAATTATAATTATTTATCACAGTAGTTGTAGCTCTAAAGCTTTATATTATAAATTGGTGTGACAGAATTAGCCTAAATAAAAAATTGTTTTAACTAAGAAATCCTTTCGTACTAAAATAGTTTTTATTTACTTAAAGATAGAAACCAACCTGGCTTACACCGGTTTGAACTCAAATCATGTAAAGTTTTAAAGGTCGAACAGACCTACCTATATAATTACTGCACTATAGTGGGACTTTAATTCAACATCGAGGTCGCAAACTTTTTTGTCGATATGAACTCTCAAAAAAAATAACGCTGTTATCCCTAAAGTAACTTTTTCTTTAGATCTTAAAAAAGGGTCATAATAATCAAATATAATTGTTTTGATAATAAAGCAGTTAAATGTATGCTTTCGTCGCCCCAACGAAATATAATTAAGTATTATTTTTTTTATACTTATAAATTAAAAATAAAACTTAGTTAAATAAAGTTTTATAGGGTCTTGTCGTCTTTTAAGATTATTTAAGCCTTTTCACTTAAAAGTTAATTTCAATTTATAAACCTGAGACAGGTTACTTTTTGTCCGACCGTTCATTCCAGTCTTCAATTAAAAGACTAATTATTATGCTACCTTCGCACGGTCATTATACCGCGGCCTTTAAAAATTCAGTGGGCAGGCCAGACTGTAAATATTACCAAACAGACATGTTTTTGATAAACAGGCAAAAGTATTGTTTGCCGAGTTCCTTAGTTTTATAATAATTGATTATTATTTTTTGTTATTTTAGGTATAATAATTTATTATATAATTATTTACTAATAAAACCATTATTTCTTTATTTTAAAGGTTTTGATAAATATTTTTTTAAGAATACAAAAATATTTGTAGATATTTAAAAATGTAGGTTAAGTTTAAACACTTTTAATTCTATGGCTACTTTCAAGCCTAAGATAACTTTTAATAAAATTAATTTTATGTAAAGTTGTTACAAGAAGCTTACCCTCCTGTATTATATCCTTTTTCAAAGTTTGAAAAAGGATTAAATTTAATTTTTTTAAAAAAAACCAGATATATAAAACTCGACTAACGTTTCATTACTAAGAATAATTTAAAATCATTTTGAAACATAAACTTTATATAATCTTAGCTCTTTTTTTTTCGGGATGAAAATGATTAATTTAATTATTTTGGTTTTTTCTTATACACAAGGCATATAAAATTCTTTTTTCTAATTTATAAGATTGAATTTCTTTTACAATACTTTTCACTATAGCTTAAAATTAGGTTTCTATAGTTTATACTTAAATATAATAAATTAAAATATTTTTCTTAGGTAATTTTTTTTACTAAAAACAAAAGCAATAAGTGCTTAAAACCAGGCGCACTTTCCAGTACACCTACTATGTTACGACTTATTTCATTTAGTAATGAAAGTGACGGGCGATATGTACACAATTTAGGTCCTTTATCAAACTAACTTATTAAATTAGTTTTACTATTAAATCCTCCTTCAATAAACTTTTTCAAGAAAATATTTGTAATAAATAAAATTTATTGTAACCCATTAAGTTCCTATTTATACGCTGCACCTTGATCTAATATATTAAATTATGCTTATTGTAATAACTTTTTTTTTAAAAGTTATCTAATAATGACGGTATACAAACTGAAAATAGGTAAGATTTTGCGTGGTATATCGTTTATAAAACAGGTTCCTCTAACTGGACTAAATTACCGCCAAATCCTTTAAATTTAGAGACCATAACTTTTAATATTTTAGTATGTTTGTTAAAGCTGAAATAGTAGGGTATCTAATCCTAGTTTTTGTTAAAGCTTTCTTAAATCGATTTTTTTTTACTAAAGTAATGTTTAAAATAAAAACAATAAATTTTACTTTTCGTTTATATCAAAAATTAGTTTGTTAAAATTTTTACATACTGAAGAAATTTGACTTGGTTTGAGAGTATAACCGCGGCTGCTGGCACAATGTTTAGCCAAACCTAGTTATAAAATTAAATCAGTCTTGAAACAATTGTTTAATATTTTATGCTGCGAGTTATAAAAAATTTTTTAAATAATATAATAAAAATAACTTTCAAAGATACCATGCATACTTTTTTTTAAGCATCAAATTTGTAGCCAGGATAAAACTATTAGTATAAGCATTAAAAATGCTTGCTTTTCTGTATCAAAGAAATCCTTTAGTCAGACATTATACTAATGATAAACCATTGACATTAAAATAATATTGTACAGTACTTTAATTTATAATTTTAAATAAAAAACTGCCCAACACTTTTCCTTTTTGGGGGGGACATTTGTACAATTAAATTAGATGTTCAAATTGAATATACATTGCATTATAATAGCTCGTGCAAGCTATATAGCAATTGTATAACTTTTACTTAAATATGTAGGTAAGAAGGATTAGGTGCTAGTGCCCCGCCGAGGGAAGGTGCTAGCACCGTATCGATCCTTCTACCCTTCCTTCTTGGTACCTTATCGCCTTGTATATTGTTTTAATAGTGCTGTAATAATTAGATGAAGGGATGTCATTGATTTGCAATCTTCAACTTTGTATTTACGATAATAGCTTTTAAAATGAAACACTTTAGTTGTAACATAGCTTATAGAAATATAAGATTTCTATATTTGTATACAATATTCTGCGAATCAATCTATTATTAGGGTCTAAAAAAAAACTGCTCTAAGTAAAGTCAATTAAACATATATTTAAATATATGTTTAATTCCCCCCCCCTTTTTAAATTACATATGAAGGATTTCTCCAACTCTAAGAGAATCAAAGTCTCTTGTGCTAGTACACTAATATGCAAAAATTAGTTAATTAGTATAACACAGGGTTGTCATTCCTGAGTAATCTTTAGGGATATTTTTGTTTAAAGATAAGCTAAGAAACAAGCTAATGGGTTCATACCCCGGAAATGGGATTTCTCCCTCTTTTTAGTGTTAGTTCATTTAAACAAAGGTCTTTTTTTTTTTTTTTTATTAGGCGGAGCAATTTTAGCGGTAAGGTCTGATTCTTGGTTTTCTGCATGATGTGGTTTAGAGCTCAATCTTATATCTTTTATTCCTTTTATAGCAGTTAAAAAAGATATATACACTTCTGAGTCTTCGTTGAAATATTTTCTAATTCAAGCGCTTGGATCTGCTATTATTGTTTTAGGATGTATTTGTATTATTTTTATTCCTATGATAAAATGGGTTAGGGCGTCTGCTTTATTGTTAAAAATAGGAGCAGCTCCTATACATTTTTGGTTTCCTTCTGTTATAAGTGGTTTGAGATGGGGGAGATGTATGGTCTTAATAAGTATCCAAAAATTAGCTCCCCTTGGTTTGTTGTCTTATATTGTAGGCTCGATAGAAAATAGATATATAATTATGGTGAGAATTGTTTTAGGTGCTTTTGTCGGAAGGGTAGGGGGATTAAATCAAGTTTTTCTACGAAAGATTATGGCTTACTCTTCTATTAATCACATATCTTGAATGCTCGTGGCTATACTTGTTGGGGACCGTTGTTGAACTCTTTACTATATGTTTTATGTCTTAGTATCTGGAAGGGTGTTATATTTATTTTATTCCCAGCAGATGTATCATATCTCTCATATAGGAACTTATAAATGGTCCTTTTTAAGAATGTTAACTTTTATGTGTTTATTGTCTTTAGGGGGGTTACCTCCTTTTACTGGCTTTATTCCTAAGTGATTTGTTATTCAAGAGATAATAAATATATCATTTTATTTTCCTTTGTTTTTTCTTCTTTCTGGTACTTTAATTAGGTTATATTATTATCTTCGTTTAATTTTTATGAGGTTAACTGTCAGTTCTCTGAGTCTTAAATGGGGAAAGGAATTTTTTTTTAGTTCTAAAAAAATAAGATTATATATATATATTAGAATTGTGGGGTTGTTTTTACCTTCTTTCTTTTTTTTTATTTAAAGCTTTAAGTTAAGATAAACTATCATCCTTCAAAGTTGACAATAAAATATATTTTTAAGCTTTAGCAATATTTGCATCTCCAGATTTGCAATCCGGTGTCTTTTTTATACTATAAAGCCTAATAAGAGAGTATATACTCATAAATAGATTTACAGTCTATCGCTTAAATTTCGGCCATCTTATTTTT